TTCTCATAGTTATTCTACATTATATTGTCTTGTTGGAATAAAAATATTGTATGCATCGATATGGAAATATTTGGTCCATGAAGCCATGATCTGATAGATATATAAATCTTATTATATATAAATCTTATATACCTTATTATATATAAATCTTATATACGTATAAGAATATCAATATAAATTGATCTTGTGTTCTAGAATCAAAGAAAGATATTGAAAATATCTCTTATATGTCTTATGTTGTGACTTCGAAAAAACTTTTCTGCGGAGGAAGGGAATAGTAATTTATTCCTATAGAATAACTAGGAACAAGAAGATTTAATCAGAAATATCGACAAATTTTTTCGTAGTCCAAAGAAATATGAAAGAAATAGGAAAATTCAAGAAAAAGTATATCTACTGTTCCAATTTCATCTATATCGAATTTTCATATCAGAATAGTAGATATAGTCATGATTCAATGGGTTAGGTCCACTTACTTTTTCTTTTGTTGATTTCTAATCGAAGCTTTCCAATTGATTTAATTGGAATAATGTAAAGTAGGAAAATTTGGCGATTTAAGAGCCAATTTCTCATTATTCATTATAATATAATAAAAAAATCTTCAACTTTATAGAGTTTCTTACTTTTTTTATTACAAATATCAACAATGTCTCTATTCTCCCTTCAAATAGGAATACTACCGATGGAGTCTTAGGAAAAAAGGCCAAAGCCCTTTATCGGATTTGAACCGATGACTTACGCCTTACCATGGCGTTACTCTACCGCTGAGTTAAAAGGGCCCATTTGATTCAATTCCTGAATGAGCCACTATGCGGACAAGATATATCTATGGAACTAGATTATAAATAAAATCTCTGTAAAGTAAATATATTATTAATAAGTATATGGAGTAGACTCATAGTAGCTCATTCATAAACAAGCAATTTGATTTACCTAGTGAGTATAGGCTAAACTAGTGAATATAAGTAAAAAAAAAAAAAAAAAATGGTTTATTGCTATTGAATTTGATAAATATCAAGGCAATAAATTGTTTCAAGGCCGAACCAAATTCTTAGAAAAAAAAAAAAATTTAATTTAATAATTTGTTGAGACCTATCCCTCTTCCCAGATTTCCAGATTTCTCATTTGTTAATTTTCTGATTTAGTGTGAGATAGAGATATGCCTATCCGTCTTAACAATGAGTTAATCAATGAATGAAAGCGGAAGAAATGGGGTTTAACCCTCTTTTCTGGCTTGCTGGTAGACCAATCATTCCCTGAAAGGATCTTTCGTATTATTTCTCTTTTTCTATTCTATTTATATATTTTTTTATTTTATATAATTATAATTGATAATATATAATTATAATTGATAATGGCGATTAGAATGAAGGATTCATGAATCTAAATGACGAATCAAAAAATTCTATGGAATCATGAAAGACGGAAAGATCTTTCGAATCTAGTCATAATATTTCGTTATATTGACAATTTCAAAAAACTGTTCATACTATGAGCATAGTATGCTGACGGTCGGGCAAATGTGCCCCCATCGTCTAGTGGTTCAGGACATCTCTCTTTCAAGGAGGCAGCGGGGATTCGACTTCCCCTGGGGGTAGGGTATTACGAAAGGAAGTTGATCATGGATTATTAATAAGTCTGGAATTGATTCTTCCTGGGTCGATGCCCGAGCGGTTAATGGGGACGGACTGTAAATTCGTTGGCAATATGTCTACGCTGGTTCAAATCCAGCTCGGCCCAATAATTCACTGATCCGCCATGAAATGATATAACCCCTTTGTTCTCTCGAAATATTTGATACGGAAAAAAGTCAAAATTTCTGATATATCTCTACCTATTATTTATTTGATTTGCTCCATTTTTTTTTTCCCACAAATTATGATCTTGCTAATGATCTAGATTCATATCAGGATTTGTAAGTATAAAGTCTAAGAAAAAGAGTAATGTATGTAAAGAAAAAAAGACTCTTTTTTTCATTGAAAGATTTATTATCAATCGATTTTTATTTGAAATAACAAAAAGATGCCTAGTGCTCCGTGCCGTTATTGCTAAAGTTTATATCTATGTGGGTATCAATATACCGCTCGCGTCTCTGTTACAACGTGGTAATTCCAATCTAAAATCTAAATAGAAAGGGTTTGAATGAAATCATAAGAATATGTATGCTGTACACTTTACTTCATTTCTCTGGGATTGTAGTTCAATTGGTCAGAGCACCGCCCTGTCAAGGCGGAAGCTGCGGGTTCGAGCCCCGTCAGTCCCGACAGATCCAAATTCAATAATCCAATAAACAAAAATACATCAATTTCTCTCTCCATTTTCTGTGAAACGGGGACAAATAGCAGAATTTCATTCCAAAAAGGGGCCCCTCTTATTTATATTATTTATATTTTATATTTCTTTTTTTTTTATTTATTTTCATTTTTCATCAAAGCAAATATGGGAATTTTCAGTTCTTCAACTAGTACCGATTGATAGAGACATATGTGGATTAGTACACTCATTGGTAGCGTCATATTCAGTATTCCAAGAATACCATACTGAGTTTGCTTTTTCGATTTCTCCCAATCCGTGTAATGAAATCGAATCGAGTACCATATCTTTCTCGGTAGTCCATACACAAATGGAATTTTTATTTGTACGATACCAAAATACAAAATAAATTTAATTGCTTTGGAAAGAATCTTTTTATTTTAATCTGAAAAGTCTCTTCTTTTTTGGCTCTGATTTTGTGTAACCTCAATTACTAATTTGAATTTGAAACAATTTATCTCATTCAAATTGCACACTGAAGTTTTGATATATTATATGCATCCCATTCCTAATCCAAGTAAAGATAATATTAATAAAATAAAGAATAATGATTAAATAAGGATTCCACCTCTCTTAGATTAGAGAGGAAATGAATAATCTTTTTTCTTTTTAAGGGTTTCTGCCGAAGAAAGAAAACGTTAAAAAAGTGAATTGGGTAGAATATTCGATCTTTTTTTTATACTGTACTGGGACTTGTCTTTATCACACTTTTTTGTTTTCCAATAAGATTAGATCATTAAAAAAAAAAGAGTTTAGAACGTAACTCCCCTTTCTCCATTTCGCTTCTATTGTTTCTTTGTTTAGGTTTGTTTGTAACCAGTCTAAGTCTAAAGACGGTTAGATGATACTTCGTCAAATGGTTGTACAAGCAAGGCGATAGTTTTATAGAAAAAAAAGAATGGAAAAGAATGATAAATAAAAATAAAGTAAAGAAATTATCGCTTGGACCAGGAATCTATTTTTGGATTCGGTATGGATAAACGATCTTTCTATGTTATACTATTAAATTCTCGACGATAAATCGATTTGATAGCTCAGATATTGTTATTCATGATATTGATCCGATTCGATATCATCGAGATGGAATTCATCCCATTGAATTTAGAGGCGAAAGATTTATCATCTCTATGGGATTAAATCCCGAGTTATTGTGAAGTAAAGAAAAACGAAACGGTGAGATTATGGAAGTCAATATTCTCGCATTTATTGCTACTGCACTGTTCATTCTTGTTCCTACTGCCTTTTTGCTTATAATTTACGTAAAAACTATTAGTCAAAGTGATTAATTTGAATGAAACTTGACTTCTTAGTTCTTATTAATATCAATGATTGAAGAAAAAAAAAATGAAAAGGATTCCAATTTCGCGTCTTAGATGAAATGAGCGGACTAGAATCAGCAGTATTCTATGAGATCCGATAGTATGGTAGAAAGAAATATATATATTTCTTTCTACCATACTATCTATTTTTGTTATTCTAGTGTATAAAGTCGTACTGTATAAAAATATAGGCTTAATATAGATCAATCTATAATACCATCTTCATATCCATATATCTAGATCAATTATCTATATGTAATGTACATAAGGCCCCAATTCCATTTCTTTTCTTCATCTATTTGATTTGTATTGATTCCAATTAATCTGAAATAGTCGAAAGGCAACTCTTACGATTCTAATTCCTAGATTTCTGATTATTTTCAATATAAATCTCGGCATCTACCGAAAAAAGAAAATTAATGAAAAGGAAAAATAATAGTCTGGGCATATATTAATAAAAGAAAATCAAGAAATCTTTTTTTAGCATTCCGAAGAAGAAGTAATTGATTGAGCAGTTAACAGATCATCCAAGGCAAGGAGTTCTATAAAAACTTTTTCGGATGCCGACGAAAGGGATTAGTAAACCTCGCCAATTTTTTGAATCTTTGAATCATGATATGAAATGAGTCAAGTCAATAAAGTATAGCATAAATCCAATTTCGAAAATAATAAAACAAATACGAAACTAAGCACTAAGTGCGCAATATGTGACTTGTCGAAGAAGATATCTTAGATTAAAAGAAAAGGGTATTATTCATATATTATTCATAGAGTACATTACTCCACTCGAATCCAATATAATGAAGATCCTTTATAATTCATTTAATTCAATTTAAATAGTTAAATTCAAAAAGTCTTTGCCGAACGAGCTATAAAAGAATTGATACAGTTTGATTTCTCAACTCAATTAGTAGTACCCCTAGAGGCCACTTCTTCCCCATACTACGAGTGAAAGAGAAAATGTAAAGACTACCATTAAAGCAGCCCAAGCGAGACTTACTATATCCATGTGAATTATGTCCCCTATCTCTATGAATATGAAGGAATTTTTCCATTATTCTTCACTAATAATAGTAGAATCGTTGGCACAGAGTCAAAAAAAAAAAGGATTCTGTCCAATACCATTGATGAAAGAATCCAAGAAATCCAATTAATTATAAGAAATTCTTATATGATTGCTAGTATAATTGGGAAAGATTAAGCACAAACAAACTAGGGGCGACACCCTTCGAAATATCAAGAAAATCTTACTAAGATGTAAGACTAATAAGACCTAGTCTTTCTTTTGTTGTTCTTCATTAAGTCAAAAGTATAAAAATCTAGAATCAAGATGGATCACTATCTATTACATACCCCTATTTTTTTTACATAGCCCTTTCCATTTGATCTAATCCTTACTGTCTCCCGATTTTCTCTGTAAAACAATCGGAAGACAGCCTATTCCATTCTTGACTAGGAGTTATCTAAACCTAAAAGGTTTAGTTTCTTTTTGTACTTTATATAAAAATAGAAAAGTCAAAATGTATGTAAAAAATAGAATAGATATGTATAAGTAAAAGCAATTATCCATTCAATCGATATTAGATTGATTGGATTCCTGAGTACTCAGGAATTTTCATGAGTTTGTATACAAAGTATCTTCCGCCCTTTCCACAACTACTAATTAGATTCCCTGTCCCGCTATCCAATCTAATTCAATCAAGACCCAGTCAGTAGACATTGCATTAGTAGTGGACGTACTATTATATCAAGATTTACAGATTCCCTTTCATTACTATAAACTTTCTTTGAATCCTAAAGAATTTACAGTACTTTAGAGAAAAGAACCTTCAGATGTTTAGAATCAAGGGAGTATCAAGAGTCCTCTTCCTCCGCGTTCGTCTGTTGGGGACAAATTCGCCAAGTTATATCAGCAAAATGGAATACGGTATTTCGCGTCTTTTGTTGATCAGGCGACACCCGGATTTGAACTGGGGAAAAAGGATTTGCAGTCCCCCGCCTTACCACTCGGCCATGCCGCCAAAGCGATACAAAATAAAATAGACGAAAATATTCCCCCCTCCCTTTGCATCTTAAATCCCATTTTTTTGAATCTTAATCCCTTTCCTAAAAGAAAAGAAATCCTTCCTTTTTTGGATTGGATCTATCTTTTCGATTCATTTTTTATAGTATCTTAAAACATAAATTAGCTAAAGGCTTTCCCCTTTTGAACTTTTGAAATAAAAAACCAAATGTGAATTTTCAGTCCCAAAAGCTAAAATTCAGGACAAATTGGAACCATTAACTATTGAATGTGAATTCATGAACGATTCTTGGATTTGAATCTACAATTGTATTTCCCTAATGATAGAAGAAAATCGAAATTGATACGTAAGGAACCAGCATTAATTCTGTTCAATAAAAAAAATCCTTCTCAATTTCAATTATAACAACAATTATGAGTATATGTAAACCCCAGAACATAAATTCTTACACAGATAGCTAATATGTTTAATAAGCCTTCTTATGTTATGCGCTTAAATCGTATTATACGAACTCTATTAAAATAAAAAATAGATAGAAATCTATCTCTTCTATGCGAATCATTTTTTTTTTTTTGAGCTTAACAATGAAATTCACGAAAAAAGCTACGTGCTAAAAAAATCAACTTTATATTGTTTCTGATGATTGGGTCTTTAGCTCATCGAACAGATCAAATCCCGAATCCAGTTATTTTACTGGTATCCAATCGTATTGGAATATGTAATATCATAATAGTGGTAGAAATTGAATCACTTTTTGTTTCGCTATTCTATACAAAACTCCATACGTCTAAGTTAAGTGAAATTTCTCAATTTCTTTCCAATTGTATCTGTTGCAAATTCCAATTTGAATATAAAATTCTCTTTATTCCTCCGTTCATACTCATACGTATTTCATACATTCCATATCCATATACCATATATGGAGTTAGATAAAATTTTATGTGATTCTGTAAATAAAATAGAAATTCCATCATTGCTAGATCGATCCATCTAATTGGATGAAGAACGATCCAATAATGATGGAATTTTTTTTCAATAACTGGGAAATTAAAAATGCTCGGGGATGGAAATGAGGGAATGTCTACAATACCTGGATTTAATCAGATACAATTTGAAGGATTTTGTAGGTTCATTGATCAGGGCTTAACAGAAGAGCTTTATAAGTTTCCAAAAATGGAAGATACAGATCAAGAAATTGAATTTCAATTATTTGTGGAAACATATCAATTAGTAGAGCCGTTGATAAAAGAAAGAGATGCTGTATATGAATCACTCACATATTCTTCTGAATTATATGTATCCGCGGGATTAATTTGGAAAACCAGTAGGTATATGCAAGAACAAACAATTTTTATTGGAAACATTCCTATAATGAATTCCCTGGGAACTTCTATAGTAAACGGAATATACAGAATTGTGATCAATCAAATATTGCAAAGCCCCGGTATCTATTACCGGTCAGAATTGGACCATAACGGAATTTCGGTCTATACTGGCACCATAATATCAGATTGGGGAGGAAGGGTAGAATTAGAGATTGATAGAAAAGCAAGGATATGGGCTCGTGTGAGTAGGAAACAGAAAATATCTATTCTAGTTCTATCATCAGCTATGGGTTCGAATCTAAGAGAAATTCTAGAGAATGTGTGCTACCCTGAAATTTTCTTGTCTTTCCTGAATGATAAGGAGAAACAAAAAATTGGGTCAAAGGAAAATGCCATTTTGGAGTTTTATCAACAATTTACTTGCGTAGGCGGGGATCCGGTATTTTCTGAATCCTTATGTAAAGAATTACAAAAGAAATTCTTTCAACAAAGATGTGAATTAGGAAGGATTGGGCGACT